GGGATTGGGACAAACAAGAATGGTTGGGACAATAAACATCCATCTCGTTCGTATTTTGGATACCCGTATAACCATCGAAGATTATTGAAGTGACTAATTCCGGGAAATTAAGCAGCGTTGAGGACAAAGAAATTGTTGGAGTTACTGTTTTTTTATCTAGTACCAACATACTTAATGTTAAGAAAAATTTTTTTACAGGAAGGTTGACTAGAGATTTGTTGTAAAAACACTAGCCCTGTTCAGTTAATAATGAAAATACTGCAATCTTTTTTGATTCTATGTATTTTTATCATTACACACATAAGGGAGGAGCCGTATGAGATGAAAATCTCACGTACGGTTCTGGAGCGGAGATTCTTTGAACCGAATGACGACCGTAACGGATGTCAGCTCAATCTGAAGGAAATTATGCGGAAGCTTTACAGAATTATTATGAGGCTATGCGACTGGAAATTGATCCCTATGATCGAAGTTATATACTTTATAACATAGGCCTTATCCACACAAGTAACGGAGAACATACGAAAGCTTTAGAATATTATTTTCGGGCGCTCGAACGAAACCCATTCTTACCCCAAGCTTTTAATAATATGGCCGTGATCTGTCATTACGTGCGACTATCTCCACTATAGAAAGAAAAAAGAAAAGAACGAGCAAATCCACAAAAACTAATATAATAAATACTCGAAAAAAGGCTTTCCACATATACATATATCGTCCAAAACAACGATTTTTATCAGCTGTAGCAAAGAAAGAAACTTCATAGAAGTCAAAATATGAAGAAATAGATATGCCTAGATACCTTTTTTCTATGGATAAAAGATCTAATTGATAAAGGAAGCACCGTAAGGATCAATTAACTAACGCGGTTTTGAGCCAATACAACAAAAACTGCTTACTTATCTCATGATAGAAAAGTGAGGAATCCACTTATGTAATAAAGTGGATCCCCTTTTGAGCAGCGGTGTAGTATCAAATCCCAAAGATAGAAAGTCTTTTCTTTCTTATAAAGAAAAGACTTTTTCCAAGATTCTATAAAAATTGATATATCATATAGAAAAGGATATGATATATATAAAATCGAGATAGTTACCTTTCAGAAAATTATAATGAGGGTGTTAATGCCGATGCTTTATTCATTTTTCTGAAGGTAGGAGAAAAGATAAAACTAAAAAAAGGATGAAATTCTTTATTAGTCAAAATTCAAGTTTGAAACTCATGTTAATAACTTCTTTTTTTTCTTTTAGTTAACTTCAAAATAATAATAAAAGAAAAAAAAGAATTGACTGCTGAGCCGTATGAGGTGAAAAAATCTCATGTACGGTTCTAAGGAAAGGAATTTACTCACCTATTCCGACCGAGGAGAACAGGCCATTCGACAGGGAGACTCGGAAGTTGCGGAGTCTTGGTTTAATCAAGCCGCTGAATATTGGAAACAAGCTATAGCCCTTACCCCAGGTAATTATATTGAAGCACAGAATTGGTTGAAGATCACAGGGCGTTTTGAATAAGAACACTCTGTTTATTTTTTTCTTATATTTTCGTTTCTAATTTTCTTACTTAACTTATCTAATTTCTAATTTTCTTAAATAATAATATATATTATTATTTAAGAAAATTAGAATTGATTTTCTATTTTTGAAATAGATATCTATTTCATTTGTTCGAATTTATTGTTTGTTGTCCCCATCAATCAAAAAAAATCATTTATATAGGAACGACCAATCACAGAATTGAATTATATCTCTTCTAAAATTGTTAGATTTCGTCTAGTATTTCGTAGAGATAAACAATATGTGGATACAGTAGAGAATTGGATCCTTTTTTCTGCTATTCAAACTAATATTCAATCAAATTAATAAAAGAAAAGAGACCTTCGAAAAAATAAAGAAAAATACTGGTATATTGTCTAATAATGAATGTTAATGACTGCTCGCGGGATTTGAAATAGAATACATAATAATACTTTCTATATAAAAACAAAAAGTAAAATTAGTTCCATCTAAGAACTTCTGAATAAAATCTGAATACATTAGATTAGGCTGGACAAAAAATTATTAAACTTCCATTCAAAGTCCGCAAAAGGTCTTAGAAGATTAAAAAGAAGATTAAAAAAGGTCCGTTGAGCGCCTCACTGCTATGTCATAATAGATTCGAACACTTGCCCCGGATTGACTTCGAGATCATAATTGTTCTAGTGAATAACTAAAGAAAATAGATTCAATTAATTAAAGAAAATATAAAATAGATAGATGGGAGATAGAAGAGAACAAAACTCAATATAAACATCTTTCATAAGTTCACTAATTCTGTTTTATGTTGGCAGGTCTCTTTGTATGTGTTGTCTGGAAAGAGGAGGACTCAATGATTATTCGTTCACGGGAACCAGAAGTTAAAATTTTGGTAGATAGGGATCCCATAAAAACTTCTTTCGAGGAATGGGCAAAACCTGGTCATTTCTCAAGAACAATAGCTAAGGGACCTGATACTACTACTTGGA